AGTTATTGAATATTTGAAATAAATCACGAAATTCGAAACTCCCCGTTATCCAATAAAACCCTAAAATGCCTAATAATAAACCAAAATCACCAACACGATTAGTTACAAATGCTTTTTGACAAGCCTTTGCTGCAACAGGTCGTGTGAACCAAAATCCTATTAATAGATACGAACACATTCCAACCAATTCCCAAAAAATATAAATTTGTATCAAATTTGAACTAGTAACTAATCCCAACATGGAAGTACTGAAAAAACTCATATAAGCAAAAAATCTCAAATATCCGTGATCATGAGACATATAATTATCACTATAAATCAGAACCATAATTCCAACAGTAGTGATTAATATTGACATAATAGAAGTAAGTGGATCGATCAAGTATCCGAATTCTAAAGAAAAATCATTATTTATAATCCAAGACCATACATATTGATAGACAGAACTGCTATTTATTTGCTGAATAGACAGATTCAGAGAAAAAATCATGACTATACTTAACAATAAAACGCTCTGAAAAGCCCACATACGACGAAGACTTTTTGTTGCCGTCGGAAAAAGAAGAAGTCCCAACCCTATTAACATAGGAACTGGAAGTGGAAGAAAAGGTATTATCCACGCATATTGATATGTCTGTTCCATAAAAAAAGTTTTTTATTCTTAATTAATTGTTTTCGATTCACCGGATCTTACCTCTTTCGAAAAAAGTCAATAAAAAATCAAGATATGCACTAACTTATTGAATAATTTTATATTAGTATTTATTCTGAGTCTTTTCAAAATCGTTCAAATATTCAAAACAAGAAGTTACAGTTGGTCAAATGATATTACTAAGTGACATATAAAAACGAATACTTATAATAGGAAAATGAAAATATAGCAAGGATAAAAATTTAGGCTAAAAAGAATACTTTATCCTGATATGAATTATAGGATTAACTAAGGGCATTGGTCTAATGAAAAAACCTCTTGATTTTCGTTAGTTTATTTAAACTCATTAACTAATTCATTATGGGATTGATTGTTTTCTATTTCAATCAAAACAATTTATTAGTAAAGTTTAGAAGATTATAGATCTAAAATGAACCGTTTGACTAAAAAAAGACTCCATTTATTAGGCAAAAGTTTACAATCCTTTGAGGTATTTTATTACATGTAAATAAAGTATAGAATAAGGAAAATAAAGGGTTTTTAGGTTATTTATTTCTTTTATTAAGTTTGATTTAGCAGATTCTAAAGATAGAACTTTGAGAGATAAATAACGAGAACTAAAAGTTCCAAAACAAAAATTTTTTTATTTCGAGTAATTTTTGATCCAATTTTAACGGATATTTGACATATCTATATTTCTTTTTTATGAAGAAAATCTTATTTAGATATATGAAGAGAATCTTATTTAGATAAAAAATATATAATGAATAAGAAATAAGAATTCGTTTTGAACAATAGATGTCTTTCACATCCAACTATAACAATGAGTAACTTTTAAATGGCAGTTCCAAAAAAACGTACTTCGATATCAAAAAAGCGTATTCGTAAAAATATTTGGAAAAGGAAAGGATATGGGGCGGCGTTAAAAGCTTTGTCATTAGGGAAATCTCTTTCTACCGGGAGTTCAAAAAGTTTTTTTGTACGACAAACAAATAAGTCCTAAAATATCGGAATAATCAGATCAAAAAATCGGCTCATTAATTTGTTAATATCAAAGTGAATATAAAATGAATAATTGGCAGTACCTATTCTAATCAATATGAACTCAATATGAAATAGACCCTTAATTTGAATTTTATAAAAGAATTCTTCTGTTTTCTGAATTCTAAAAAAAAAAAAAAAAAGAAGAAAGAAAAAATACAAAATTTTTTATTGATTTTATTTTTAAATTTTTTATTGATTTTATTTTTAGTATATTTTCACTCAAATTTTGGTGGTGGGGAGTCTTCTTTTCCCCATCGACCTTTACAAGAATGACAAATTCTTATGTTTCTCGGGAAGGCCAGATATAATATTTTTAGTTCAAATTAATGAAGTGTTTAAACTAATTGATTCCGTGTTAAAAATTTTTGGATAACTTTCTGACTTCTTAATTTATTTACTATATGGAATGAGTTTTCTATATATCTCCAATTTTCAGCCCAATCAATATCAATAAAAGAACTTAATTGTTGCAATGTTATGTACAAAAAATGTGTCAATTTGGAATAATCCAAAATTGACATATTTTAAATTAATTGATCAAATTGATTTTTTGTTTCAAATTTATAAAATCAGATAAACCAGAAAGAATGACAATAAAAGTAAAAAATGAAACTAATGAACCTTCAAATTGACTTTTGAACTCATTTTTTTATCAATTTGAATCTTTACTAAAAAAAACTTATTTGATTGAATTGACTTGTTCAATCTCGACGATTGAACATAAATAGGGTATTATGAGTTCGAGCAAGCCGCTATGGTGAAATCGGTAGACACGCTGCTCTTAGGAAGCAGTGCTAGAGCATCTCGGTTCGAGTCCGAGTGGCGGCATGCCATCTTCTAAAAGAGATCCAATAGATCTTATAATAAAAATAAATTAAATTCCCTATTTCTATTTCTTAATTAATATAGGAGATTCCCTCCCCTTTTTTCATTTTTATGATATTTTCAACTTTAGAGCATATATTAACTCATATTTCTTTTTCTATTGTTTCAATTGTAATCACACTTCATTTGATAACCTTATTGGGCAATGAAATCATAAAACCATATGATTCGTCAGAAAAGGGGATGATAGCTACTTTTTTATGTCTAACAGGATTATTAACCACTCGTTGGATTTATTCAGGCCATTTCCCGCTAAGTGATTTATATGAATCATTAATTTTTCTTTCATGGAGTTTCTCCCTTATTCATATAGTGCCTTATTTCAAAATAAGAAAAAATGATTTAACCACAATAACTGCCTCAATTACTATTTTTACCCAAGGCTTTGCTACTTCGGGTCTTTTAAATGAAATACACAAACCCACAATATTAGTACCTGCTCTACAATCGGAGTGGTTAATAATGCACGTAAGTATGATGATATTGAGCTATGCGGCTCTTCTTTGTGGATCATTATTATCAGTAGCACTTCTAGTCATTACATTTAGAAAGATTTTTTATAGTTCTAAAAGTAATAATTTATTAAAATTAAATGAGTCGTTTTCATTTGGTGAAATCCAATACAAGAATGAAAGAAACAATATTTTTCAAAAAACTTCTTTTTTTTCTGATAAGAATTATTACAAGGCCCAATTTATTCAACAATTGGATTATTGGAGTTATCGTGTGATTAGCCTAGGATTTATCTTTTTAACCATAGGTATTCTTTCAGGAGCAGTATGGGCTAATGAAGCATGGGGATCATATTGGAGTTGGGATCCAAAAGAAACTTGGGCCTTTATTACTTGGATCGTATTCGCAATTTATTTGCATACTCGAACAAATAAAAATTTGCAAGGAGCAAATTCCGCAATTGTGGCGACTCTAGGCTTTCTTATCATTTGGATATGCTATTTTGGGGTCAATCTATTAGGAATAGGGCTACATAGTTATGGTTCATTCACGTTAACCTATAGTTAAATTCAAGAAAAGTTCTTAAGAATACAAACAGAATGCAATACGGTGTATATAAAGCATCTTGTCTCAACCGGCGAGAACCGTGTGAATCAAGTAGTATAGTGATTCACGCGGTTCTCGCAAAGACCGAGTACATTGGGTAAAATTTTAAATTCATAGTTTGTTTTGACTTTATTTAAAATTTAATTTAAGAGAATAAAAATACTTCTTTTTTTTTTTTTTTTTTTTTTTCATTTGCCAACCAACTCTAAAAATAATAGGAGTTTTTTTTTTTAGAAAACTATCTATAAAAATAATTAGATAGAATACCTTCAACCTTGTCAACTGATAGTGAAAGAACAAAATCGGGGTACATACCAATACCTATTACGGGTATAAAAATGGAGATGGAAACAAATAACTCGCGCGGTCCAGAATCAAAAACATAAGAGTTTGGAGTATTAAATACCTTGTATCCATAGAATATCTGGCGTGACATAGATAATAAATAAATAGGAGTTAATATCATTCCAATTGCCATTACAAAAGTGATGGCAATTTTGGGCAGTAAAAGATATTTTTGGCTGGTAATTATTCCTAAAAATACTAGCACTTCTGCAACAAAACCGCTCATACCCGGTAATGCAAGGGAAGCCATGGAAAAACTACTGAACATTGTAAAGATTTTTGGCATGGGGATAGCTACTCCACCCATTTCATCGAGATAAACAAGACGTATTCTATCATAGCTCGTTCCCGCCAAGAAAAAAAGTGCAGCACCAATAAAGCCATGAGAGATTATTTGTAAAATAGCTCCATTGAGTCCCGTATCGGTTATCGAAGCAATTCCTATAAGTATGAAACCCATATGAGATACGGAGGAATAGGCTATTCTTTTTTTTAAATTACGTTGGCCGGGAGATGTTGAAGCTGCATAGATTATTTGTATTGTGCCTACTACCATCAACCAAGGAGAAAATATAGAATGAGCGTGTGGTAATAATTCCATATTAATCCGAATCAATCCATACGCTCCCATTTTTAATAAAATTCCGGCTAGAAGCATACAAGTACTGTAATGTGCCTCTCCGTGGGTATCTGGTAACCATGTATGTAGGGGTAGAATCGGCAATTTGACAGCAAAAGCAATTAAAAATCCAATATAGAATATGATTTCCAAAGCCACAGGATACGACTGATTAACTGATGTTTCAAAATTTAATGTTGGTTCATTCGAACCATATAAACCGACACCCAGAACTCCCATTAAGAGAAAAATGGAACCCCCCGCCGTGTACAAAATAAATTTTGTGGCTGAGTAGAGACGTTTCTTTCCTCCCCACATGGATAGAAGTAGATAAACTGGAATTAATTCTAATTCCCACATGATGAAAAATAGTAAAAGGTCCCGAGAAGAAAATGA